ATTGATTGATAAATCCATTTCCAATAATGAAATAAATCAAGAAAAAATTAATAATAATAAAATTCACTTTATCTTTATTTCTACTATAAAAAAGTCACTTTATAATATTAGTAAGAAAAATTCACATATTTTTTGTGATTTATCCTACTTGTCACAAGCATACGTATTTTACAAATTATCACAAACCCAAGTTATTAATTTGTCTAAATTTCGATCTGTTCTTCAATATAACACAACGTCTTGTTTCCTTAAGACTAAAATAAAGGACTATTTTAGAACACTAGGAATATTTCATTCGGAATTAAAACCTAAGAAACTTCAGAGTTATAGAATCAATCAATGGAAAAACTGGTTAAGACGGCATTATCAATACGATTTATCTCAGATTAGATGGTCTAGATTAATGCCAAAAAAATGGCGAACTAGGATTAATCAAAATTGTATGGCTCAAAATAAAAATAGAAACTTAAACAAATGGAATTCATATGAAAAAGACCAATTAATTCATTACAAAAAAGAAAATGATTCGGAACTCTATTCATTACCAAACCAAAAAGATAATTTTAAAAAATGTTATAGATATGATCTTTTAGCATATAAATCGATTAATTATGAAAATAAAAGTGACTCATTTATTTCTATATTACCCTTTCAAGTAAAGAAGAACTTAGAAATTTCGTATAATTCCAACCCGTCCAAACACAACTTTGTTGATATGCCCGCCAATCTTCAGATCAATAATTATCTAAGAAAAGACAATATTCTAGATCTAGAAAGAAATCTCGATAGAAAATATTTGGATTGGAAAATTATCCATTTTTCTCTTAGACAAAAAGGAGATATTGAGGCCTGGGTTAAGATCGATACCAACAGTAATCCAAATACTCAAATTGGTATTAATAATTATCAACTAATTGAGAAAATTGAGAAAAAAGGGGTTTTTTATCTTACAACTCATCAAAATCCCGAAAAAACTCAAAAAAATTCTAAAAAAGTCTTTTTTGATTGGATGGGAATGAATGAAAAAATATTTAATCGTCCCATATTGAATCTGGAATTTTGGTTCTTCCCAGAATTTGTACTACTTTATAATGTCTATAAAATAAAACCGTGGATTATACCAAGCAAATTCCTTCTTTTAAATTTGAATACAAATGAAAATGTTAGGCAAAATAAAAACCAAAAACAAAACTTTTTTCTACCATCAAATAAAAAAATAAAGAATCGAATTCAAGAAGCAAAAGAACCCGCAAGTCAAAGAGAGCGTGGATCAGATATAGAAAACAAAGGAAATCTGGGCCCTGTTTTCTCAAAACACCAAAACGATCTTGAAAAAGATTACGTGGAATCAGACACAAAAAAGGGTAAAAATAAAAAACAATACAAAAGCAACACGGAAGCAGAACTAGATTTGTTCTTGAAACGTTATTTGCTTTTTCAATTGAGATGGAACGATGCTTTGAATCAAAGAATGATCGAAAATATCAAGGTATATTGTCTCCTGCTTCGACTGATAAATCCAACCAAAATTACTATATCGTCAATTCAAAGGAGAGAAATGAGTTTGGATATAATGCTGATTCAGGCAAATTTACCTCTTACAGACTTGATGAAGAAGGGGGTATTGATTATCGAACCTATTCGGTTGTCTGTAAAAAATAATGGACAATTTATTATGTATCAAACCATAGGTATTTCATTGGTTCATAAAAGTAAACACCAAACTAATCAAAGATACCGAGAACAAAGATATGTTGATAAAAAGAATTTTGACGAATTCATTCTGCAACCTCAAACTCAAAGAATAAATACAGAAAAAAATCATTTTGATTTGCTTGTTCCTGAAAATATTTTATGGTCTAGACGTCGTAGAGAATTGAGAATTCGAAGTTTTTTTAATTCTTTGAATTGGAATGGCGTCGATAGAAATTCAGTATTTTGCAACGAAACCAATGTAAAAAACTGGAGTCAATTTTTGGATGAAAGGAAACCCCTTTATAAAGATAAAAATGAATTAATTAAATTTAAGTTCTTTCTTTGGCCTAATTATCGATTAGAAGATTTAGCTTGTATGAATCGTTATTGGTTTGATACCAATAATGGTAGCCGTTTCAGTATCTTAAGGATACATATGTATCCACGATTGAAAATTAATTGATAGTACTATATACCCTGTCTCGTATAGAGTATCTGATATAGAGTATCTGAAAGCAAACAAATGCACACATGCCTTGTTTTACATCTCATTCGAATCTAATTCGAGTAGACGATACTAAATCAATAAAATAAGGCATCGATTAGATCTAGAAATGAATCAACAGAATCTTCTTCATTTTAGGATTTTAGGTTTCAATTATTCGCTTTTGTGAATGAAAAAAACGTACCTACCACCTTTTTGGATTCCTATCTCAATCAAATTTCAAATTTGATTAATTTATTGGAATTGATAAAATTAGAGGTTCATAAAGAAATTAAGTCTATATACCACGTTCAAATTACTGGCATTATTATTACTGATCAATAAAATTCGAAAAAATCCATATCCGTAAAATAAAGAAAGGGGAAATTCATTTATGGTAAAAAATTCTGTCATTTCAGTTATTTCTCAAGAAGAAAAGAAAGGATCTGTTGAATTTCAAGTATTCAATTTCACCAATAAGATACGGAGACTTACTTCACATTTAGAATTGCACAAAAAAGACTATTTATCTCAGAGAGGTTTGAAGAAAATTTTGGGAAAACGTCAACGACTGCTAGCTTATTTGGCAAAAAAAAATAGAGTACGTTATAAAGAATTAATTAATCAGTTGGACATTCGAGAGACAAAAACTCGTTAATTTGATTAAATTAATTTGAAGAGTTATTTCATTGTCACTTATATGTTTCGATTAAATTTTGATGAACTTCTTTTCACTTTCAGTAATTCATGGAAGAATGAATCGTTAAAAAACTTATGACTGCACCAACTACAAGAAAAGACCTCATGATAGTCAATATGGGGCCTCAGCACCCATCAATGCACGGTGTTCTTCGACTCATCGTTACTCTAGATGGTGAAGATGTTGTCGACTGCGAACCAATATTGGGTTATTTACATAGAGGGATGGAGAAAATTGCGGAAAACCGAACAATTATACAATATTTGCCTTATGTAACACGTTGGGATTATTTAGCTACTATGTTCACAGAAGCAATAACCATAAATGGGCCCGAACAATTAGGCAATATTCAAGTACCTAAAAGGGCTAGCTATATCAGAGTCATTATGTTGGAGTTGAGTCGGATAGCTTCTCATTTGTTATGGCTCGGTCCTTTTATGGCGGATATTGGTGCGCAGACCCCTTTCTTCTATATTTTTCGAGAAAGAGAATTAATATATGACCTATTCGAAGCTGCCACCGGTATGCGAATGATGCATAATTATTTTCGTATTGGAGGAGTGGCTGCCGATCTACCCTATGGCTGGATAGATAAATGTTTGGATTTTTGCGATTATTTTTTAACAGGGGTTGCTGAGTATCAAAAACTTATTACCCGGAATCCTATTTTTTTAGAACGAGTTGAAGGCGTAGGCATTATTGGGAGAGACGAGGCATTAAATTGGGGTTTATCGGGACCAATGCTACGAGCTTCCGGAATAGAATGGGATCTTCGTAAAGTTGATCATTATGAGTCTTACGATGAATTTGATTGGCAGGTTCAATGGCAACGAGAAGGGGATTCATTAGCTCGTTATTTAGTACGAATCAGTGAAATGACAGAATCCATAAAGATTATTCAACAGGCTCTGGAAGGAATTCCAGGAGGGCCTTACGAAAATTTAGAAATCCGACGTTTTGACAGATTAAAAGATCCTGAATGGAATGATTTTGACTATCGGTTTATTAGTAAAAAACCTTCTCCAACTTTTGAATTGTCGAAACAAGAACTTTATGTGAGAGTTGAAGCCCCAAAAGGAGAATTGGGAATTTTTCTGATAGGCGATCAGAGCGTTTTTCCTTGGAGATGGAAAATTCGCCCACCAGGTTTTATCAATTTGCAAATTCTTCCTCAGTTAGTTAAAAGAATGAAATTGGCTGATATTATGACAATACTAGGTAGCATAGATATCATTATGGGAGAAGTTGATCGTTGAAATGATAATTGATACAACAGAAATAGAGACTATCAATTCTTTTTCCAAATTGGAATCCTTAAAAGAAGTCTATAGGATCATATGGATGCTTGTCCCTATTTTGACTCTTGTATTAGGAATCACAATAGGTGTACTAGTAATTGTTTGGTTAGAAAGAGAAATATCTGCAGGAATACAACAACGTATCGGACCTGAATATGCCGGCCCTTTAGGAATTCTTCAAGCTCTAGCAGATGGGACAAAACTACTTTTGAAAGAGAACCTTATTCCATCTACAGGAGATACTCGTTTATTCAGTATCGGACCATCCATAGCAGTAATATCTATCTTTCTAAGTTATTCAGTAATTCCTTTTGGTGATCACCTTGTTCTAGCCGATCTTAGTATTGGTGTTTTTTTCTGGATTGCCATTTCAAGTATTGCTCCCGTTGGACTTCTTATGTCGGGGTATGGATCAAATAATAAATATTCCTTTTTAGGTGGTCTACGGGCAGCTGCTCAATCAATTAGTTATGAAATACCATTAGCTCTATGTGTGTTATCAATATCTCTACGTGTGATTCGGTGAGACCTAAAATTTCTCCAAATTCTTTTCTTTCTAGAAACAAGGATAAAAAGATTTGATTGACTATATATTTTTATTTTTCTTCAGCATTTGAGTTGATGAACTAAACCAGATAGTTATATGAGTGAAAGAAAACGGCTTCTAAATTTGCAGTAAAAAGGTTGAGTCTCATTTCCTATGTACAAGAATCAAATGGTGAAAAAAGTAAACATAAGCAATAGAGATTGTTTACCCCAAGATTCGTGAATTGTCATGATAGCTTGAAGCGGGTTCAAAAGATCAACTATATGGAATTTTTAC